AGTTTAGGCTCCCTTCCCTCTAAAAAAAAAGAGATTACTGAACTTATTAAACTAACCTATCATTGATGTATTGTTTCATCGATATTAAAATCACGATGTCATTGTCTTGTTCCTGAATGGGCCCTTTCAATTCTTTTAGGTTCATGGTCTACCCCGGGAAAAGATCTGTCCGAATTCTATTTGCACATATAGGACAAATGGTCTCAGTACCATTTTTTTGTTATGACTTCTTTTTTTTTGTTAATTTCGTGTCTTGCTTTCCCAAAACTATTTGATGTATTCATCATACTATTCCGTTGGTCGGCAATTTGGGATCACTACTATCACTACTATAGTAATAGTAGGTATAAAGTAATAGTAGGTATAAGAATCATTTATGATACAAGTGGTAATCATACATATATTATATTAACAATTTGTTATCGATTTGGTATTTTCTGAACGGAGCCTGGATACTTTATTTTATCAGTCCAAGTAAACCATAAATTCTTCTAAATTGATAATATTGATCCCCAATATAAAATAAATTGATCTAATTGCACTTCACGCTCCGAATGATTGATTGATGCCTCACTCAATACAATATCTCTTGGGCGAAACAGAGGATATCTCGATCAGGGGAGAGAACGGGTAAATCCCATATGACCCAATATGTCTGACAAGTCGCACTATATGTCAATCCAAACCGCATCTTCCTCTCCAGGACTCCGAAAAGGTACTTTTGGAACACCAATGGGCATTAAATTAAACAAAAAAATTTAGTACTATACTTCACTTTAATATGGAAACGTAACAATCAATGGTTTATTGTCTTCATCCCTTTTTTCTCTTTATTCTATTTGATACATAGATTGGAAAGTTTATAGAGTAAGACAGAATGAATAAAGAAAAAATTTGAACGAAGAAATCGATCGTTCGAATGATAAACAAGTATCTATCCATTCGTTCCCCAAAAATGGGACCAATCCTCCCATTGCGTATTGGTACTTATCGGGTATAGAATAGATCTGCTTCTCTTTGTTCTTACGAACAAAATTGTTCCGTTATTTTCACGTTATTTTCAATGGAATGGAATAAATATTAATCCTTTCTGATACGGAATCTACTGAAATTAGGTACATGGTTAGTATATATAGTCTTTTCCAATGCGATAAAATAAAGTGGCATAGTGTCTATTTTTCTTTGATAAAGAGGTATTTCCATGGGTTTACCTTGGTATCGTGTTCATACTGTCGTATTGAATGATCCCGGTCGATTGCTTTCTGTTCATATAATGCATACAGCTCTAGTTTCTGGTTGGGCTGGTTCGATGGCTTTATATGAATTAGCGGTTTTTGATCCCTCTGATCCCGTTCTTGATCCGATGTGGAGACAAGGTATGTTCGTTATACCCTTCATGACTCGTTTAGGAATAACCAATTCGTGGGGTGGTTGGAGTATTTCAGGAGGAACTATAACAAATCCGGGTATTTGGAGTTATGAAGGTGTGGCAGGGGCACACATAGTGTTTTCCGGTTTGTGCTTCTTGGCAGCTATCTGGCATTGGGTATATTGGGACCTAGAAATATTCTGTGATGAACGTACGGGAAAACCTTCTTTGGATTTGCCCAAGATCTTTGGAATTCATTTATTTCTCTCAGGGGTAGCTTGCTTTGGCTTTGGCGCATTTCATGTAACAGGTTTGTATGGTCCTGGAATATGGGTGTCCGATCCTTATGGACTAACTGGAAAAGTACAATCTGTAAATCCAGCGTGGGGCGCGGAAGGTTTTGATCCTTTTGTTCCGGGAGGAATAGCCTCTCATCATATTGCAGCGGGTACATTGGGCATATTAGCAGGCCTATTCCATCTTAGTGTTCGTCCGCCTCAACGTCTATACAAAGGATTACGTATGGGCAATATTGAAACTGTACTTTCCAGTAGTATCGCTGCTGTTTTTTTTGCAGCTTTTGTTGTTGCTGGAACTATGTGGTATGGTTCAGCAACTACCCCAATCGAATTATTTGGTCCTACTCGTTATCAGTGGGATCAGGGATACTTTCAGCAAGAAATATATCGAAGAGTTAGTGCCGGGCTAGCCGAAAATCTTAGTTTATCGGAAGCTTGGTCTAAAATTCCCGAAAAATTAGCTTTTTATGATTATATTGGTAATAATCCGGCAAAGGGGGGATTATTCAGAGCAGGCTCAATGGACAATGGGGATGGAATTGCTGTTGGATGGTTAGGACACCCCGTCTTTAGAGATAAAGAAGGGCGCGAGCTTTTTGTACGTCGTATGCCTACTTTTTTTGAAACATTTCCGGTAGTTTTGGTAGATGAAGACGGAATTGTGAGAGCTGATGTTCCTTTTAGAAGGGCAGAATCAAAGTATAGTGTTGAACAAGTAGGTGTTACTGTTGAGTTCTATGGTGGCGAACTTAATGGAGTAAGTTATTCTGATCCTGCTACTGTGAAAAAATATGCTAGACGTGCCCAATTAGGTGAAATTTTTGAATTAGATCGGGCTACTTTGAAATCCGATGGTGTTTTTCGTAGCAGTCCAAGGGGTTGGTTCACTTTTGGGCATGCTACGTTTGCTTTGCTCTTCTTTTTCGGACACATTTGGCATGGCGCTAGAACCTTGTTCAGAGATGTTTTTGCTGGTATTGATCCAGATTTGGATGCTCAAGTGGAATTTGGAGCATTCCAAAAACTTGGAGATCCAACTACAAGGAGACAAGTAGTCTGATACGACATTGTTGTGGTATCTTTCGCCTCTATTTTTTTTTATTTGACATTGAGTATCAGAGAAATCTTGACTTGAATCACCATCTTTTCTTTGACTTTTTTTCTTTCTTTATATGATATGGTAAATGATCCCAAATGAATAGGTGTGGAAGCTATAATTGTAAACCACGATCGAATCCATGGAAGCATTGGTTTATACATTCCTTTTAGTCTCGACTTTAGGGATAATTTTTTTCGCTATCTTTTTTCGAGAACCACCTAAGGTTCCGACTAAAAAAATGAAATAACCTTTCGAAATAATTTAATTGAAGTAATGAGCCTCCCATATTGGGAGGCTCATTACTTCAACTAGTCCCCGTGTTCTTCGAATGGATCTCTTAGTTGTTGAGAGGGTTGCCCAAAAGCGGTATATAAGGCGTACCCAGTAAAGCTTACAAGTAAACCAGATATGGAGATGGCGACTAGGGTTGCTGTTTCCATTTTTAGATAATTTCAAGATCACAATGGATCTACGATAAGATCGTTTATTTACAACTACAATGGAATAGTATACAAAGTCAACAGATCTCAACCAATCATTAAATAGGATTTATGGCTACACAAACCGTTGAGGATAGTTCTAGATCTGGGCCAAGACGAACTACTGTAGGGGATTTATTGAAACCATTGAATTCGGAATATGGTAAAGTAGCCCCGGGATGGGGGACTACACCACTTATGGGGGTCGCAATGGCTCTATTTGCGATATTCCTATCTATTATTTTGGAAATTTATAATTCTTCCGTTTTACTGGATGGAATTTCAATGAGTTAGGTTTATAAGAACTATGAAGTCCTAGTCTTTCAATCAAAGAAAAAATTACTTTAGACTTGGATTTCTAGACCATTCTATTCTGGTAGTTCGACCGTGGAATTTATTTGTTTCGGTATTTCCGGAATATGAGTGTGTGACTTGTTATAATTGATCCTATTGATAATACATAGAATGGACCTGTTATCTCTATCAAGATGATTCTACCTCGTCGGATATTTATTCTAGTATCTGGAGCACGGAATATATAGAATAGATCAAGAAAAGAAATATTTGAACTATGATTCATACCTACTATTTATTCAGACCTCGCAACCGGACTCAAAAAAAATTCAAATAGGTATTTCCTAAATCAAACGAATTTTATTCCTTCAGATTTATTTTGACCGAAGGATAACTCTTTCTCTAGATTTTGTTGAGTCATTACATCCATTCATTCAATAAGTGATCATCAAAGGTTCTTACTCAGAGAACCTTTGAGTTTAGCTTGAGGCTAAATCATCGTGGTTCTAGTATGAATCTGAGGTTTCAATTGATTCATAGGGTCTCAACAAGAGAATTCCTATCAATAGTAAAACAAGAGTAAATCCCGCAGTACGCACACAAAAAAAAAAACAATAAATCAAATAAAAAATAGGGAAGAGAAGATTCAAGAGGCCTGTAACGATCAACATAAAGAAAGACAGATGAGCCAACTTGATATTTTTTGGCATTATCATCACAAAGAAGAGATTCCGGATTTTTGTTACTTCGTATCTTCGAGGCAAATCGAATCAAGTGGTTAATGAAGTTTTTCACTTTCTATTATATATCCGTTGAAATCAGTATTTGTGTGTTTCCGCTTGAGCCGTACGAGATGAAATTCTCATATACGGTTCTCAGAGGGGGAGTTCCATTGGGTTACCTATCTCAATAAAGTATATGATTGGTTTGAGGAACGTCTTGAGATTCAGGCGATTGCAGATGATATAACTAGTAAATATGTTCCTCCTCATGTCAACATATTTTATTGTTTAGGGGGGATCACACTTACTTGTTTTCTAGTACAAGTAGCTACGGGTTTTGCTATGACTTTTTACTATCGTCCAACCGTTACAGAGGCTTTTTCCTCTGTTCAATACATCATGACTGAGGCCAACTTTGGTTGGTTAATCCGATCAGTTCATCGATGGTCAGCAAGTATGATGGTTCTCATGATGATCCTGCACGTATTTCGTGTGTATCTCACAGGTGGATTTAAAAAACCTCGCGAATTAACTTGGGTTACGGGTGTGGTTTTGGCTGTATTGACTGCATCTTTTGGTGTAACTGGTTATTCCTTACCTCGGGACCAAATTGGTTATTGGGCAGTAAAAATCGTGACAGGCGTACCTGAAGCTATTCCTGTAATAGGATCGCCTTTAGTAGAGTTATTACGTGGAAGTGCTAGTGTGGGCCAATCCACTTTAACTCGTTTTTATAGT